ATCCATTAGACAATGGACGCCGTTCATTCTTATTTTTTCGTATTTTGATTTTTCTTGAGTTGAAAACAAAAAAGTCGGATTATACGTGAAATCATTTTTGGAATTGTATATTCAATGATTCACTAACCGTAATGAAATCTCAAATCATAATAAAATATATTATCTATATTTTAGAATAGAATTCTAATAGAATATTTAGAAAAAAAGAAAAAGCGGGTAGCGGGAATCGAACCCGCATCGTTAGCTTGGAAGGCTAGGGGTTATAGTCGACGTCGATTCAGTGCTTTGAACGTCTCTAATTCAAAACCGAACATGAAACTTTGGTTTCATTCGGCTCCTTTATGGAAGGAGAGTAAATTCTTAGATCTAAGATGTGAACAAAATGAACAAAATTATACCCATAACACCTACGTCAGCTTTTTATTTGAATACAAAAAAATGAATTGCTTTCTAGATGATCCTTCTAGGAGAAGGTGATTTTGACAATCTTTCTAGTTACTTCGTTCTCTATTTCTATTTCAGAGGATCCTAAGGAAAAGGATTTTTTTCCACCGAGCTAAAACAATACGCCGATGTCTCTAGTAAACCAAAGTCATCGCTGAATAGCTATTTTGCTCCAATTTCTTTTTTTAGAAAGAAAAATGGAGGATTTAGTTACGATTAGAAATCGATCTTTTATCTTTAGCCATGGATCTTTTACTCATACTTATTCAATTGTAAGTCTTGGTCCAATTCAAAAATTATGTTTCGCAATTTCATAATCCAACTTTTCAATTTAATTTATAAGTGATTCATGGATACAAATCACGAGAATCCGTATTTTTTCTCGAATTTCTTATTGAGAGGTAAAGGATTAAACCCTTTTAAGAAATAAAGTTTTTGATCGGAATATGAATAAAACCGAAAGACCCTTTAACTATTAGGGGTTAATAGAACGAATCGCACTTTTACCACTAAACTATACCCGCTACAATATGATTATTGTATACAAATGGACCTTTTGTCTAGCAAGATAATTGAGCATGATCAAGATAGGATTATCAAAGAATTGTCAAAATGTAGAGTGCTGGACTTTTTCACGAGTAGATTCAAATTTAATGAGATTTGGAAAAGAGGCTCCATTTAATTATTTATTTAAATATTTATTTCAATTTAATTCAAAATTGAAATTAAAGTTAAATAAATAAAGTTTTCTCTTTTGCTGAAGAAGTTAAATACGGATCAAAAAAACACTAAAATCATAACGGAAAAAATGTATTGTGGAAGAATTGATAGTTTCTTTTTTAGTTCGGGTAAAATAGAATAAGTATAACAAGAAAAGAATGTAAATAGTATTTCTTCTTTATTGTCGTTGCTTGAATATTTTATATTCAATTGAATATAATTATAATATATATAATAAAAAGTCCTTTTTGCTTTCAAATCAGATAAATCATTATTTATCTATAATTCTAATTTGTTGGAACAAAAAAAAAGAGCCCGGCTAGGTACTGACCAGGCCGGGCCGTGAGAATAAGAAGGGCCTTTCGAACAAAATCAACACAAAGAGGTCTTGGTTATTTTTTTTAGTTCGATTGTTGGCGCGGTCGAGTCCATCTTTTAGATATTAGATAAAGGAAATTCCTGATTCGTGGATCTCTCTATATAGAAATAATAGAATAGAGAAAGAAAAGAGATAAAAAAAAACTCTTTAGATTATGTGTAATGTAGTAATTCTCTTTTTCAATCGGGAGAGATGGCTGAGTGGACTAAAGCGTCGGATTGCTAATCCGTTGTACGAGTTATTCGTACCGAGGGTTCGAATCCCTCTCTTTCCGTTTCCGTTGATGACTTTATTTATTTATATAACTTTAATTTATTTATATTATTTTTGATTTCTTTTTTTTTTCAAATTTTGAAAATCTTAGTGAAACGTGTGAATAGATAAAATCCTAAGAAAATTTGAAAATTAACCAAGGAAACCTTTTGTATTTTATTCTTCACGTCCAGGATTACGCCCCGGATCATTAGATAGGAATCCAAAGATAAAGAGAGAAACAAAAAATATCACTACGGTATAAACGAAGAGTTTCAGAGTAAGCATTACACAATCTCCAAGATGATTTTTTAGAAAAAAAAAGAAAATAGATCTTCCATTTTTCTACCACATATCCTATTTTGATACCAAGAAATGAGGTTTTTTCTAGAAATGTATTGTCACAAATGCATTTGTTTTTCATTAAAAAATTGCGTTTATATCCAAATTTAGATATTGTGAGAGACCCTAATAGGGTTAGGGTCTTTGACTGGATGGCTGGAAGGCTCAAAAACGAGGAAATGGGGGTAAGCCTGATTTATGGCGACTATCCACGAATTTCAATGTATGAATCAGGGATTTATACTATAAAACTTATCTGATTTTATTTTCTCAATTGTTAGAATTTTTTCTCGAGGAAATCATGCATTTTCTAGGATATTATTATTTAGGATCTTATCGAAAACTTACAGCAGCCTGCCAAACAAAAGCTAAGAGAAAAAAAAACAGAGGTATGACTGGCATAACATCTACGATTGGATTCAAAAAAGCATAGGCTTCAGGCAATTTGCCGAAGAAAAAACTACTCGAATAAAGGGGCGAATTAATACAAATACAGATCAAACTAACGATATTAAGCATAACAGACATTTTGTTCTTGGAGATAATTGCATTTTGGTTGCCTTTTTGATATAAGGAAAAAGAAAGTAAGGTAAGATAGACAAAAATCCTTCTTTTCTTTGAATCCATCCAACCAAAAATTCTCCAATTCTCAAAGGAGAATAGAAGAAATCATACTTTCATACAATATCTTAATTGAATTCTATGTAATGATCAATAAATTAAGTTGAATTCTGTATCTATATGTATCAAAATCCTAGTACCGGTCTATTCTATTATTCTATAGATATAGAAGATCTATATTCTATAGATAGATTCTATATCTAGATATATATTTAGATATTTATTTGGGCTGTAGTTGACAAACAGCCAATAACAATATTATTGTTTCTTAGTGTCGATTAGCAATCGAAATGGGGCGTGGCCAAGTGGTAAGGCAACGGGTTTTGGTCCCGCTATTCGGAGGTTCGAATCCTTCCGTCCCAGCGCGGATCCACTTTTTATACTGCATTATTCCCATATAAACTATATCATAATATAAAAAAAAGTGGGGGGTGGATAGGCATAGGCTATATTAATTAGAAATTTAAGCATCTGTGTCTGCTTGAATTTCATTAACAAACGATCAAGTTCCATGTTCTATAGTATGGTATTTATACTCTATCTATAACAAACAGTGACAATTGTTCAGTCTATCTGATAGATATGAGAAACCTTCCCTATTTTTTTTTCGATTTTGATTTTCGTAATCTTATTAAAAAAATCAAAATTCAAATCTTAACTTACATTATTTTTTCTACATCTCATTCTCATGAAAAAAAATGGATTTCTTTCTTTTTTTCTTTGATCTATTTCAAATTTTTATTTGAAATTAGTGATGAGTCAATTCAAAAAGAAAGACTGATCTTCCTATAAAGATCAAAGGCGATGCTTTTTGTCCAATTTTCTTCAAATCCAATCAAATTAAATAATGATGTTTAATTTAAATTAAATAGTGAATTTCACTTAGAAAAATTTTTAATGATTTGGAATCTTTGAAAAAGTAGAAAATCATTTAATTTATCCTATTAAGTCACTTGAAAATGTAGATTCAAAAACTTATTCATTTTTATTTATATTAATATATATCTATAATTATTATTAATATAAATTAATATTATTTTAATTTAATTATTTTATTTATATATTTCTATATATAGATTTCTTTTTTCTTTCTATTATCTATATATTCTATTAGTAATTAGTATGTTAAATATGTTCAAAATGTTGTCTTACTAAGATTTTTTCAGAAAAATCTTGTTTCATATATTCATATATAGAAGAAAAGGTATAGATTACGATGTCTATGGACAGCTGAACCGATGACTATTCATGATTCCATGATTGAATCAATTCCATACCGGTATACCGGTTCCAAATTAGAGGAATGTTATGGTAAAACTTCGTTTGAAACGATGTGGTAGAAAGCAACGTGCGACTTGAAGGATATGACCCATTGTGGATTTTTACATCCATCATTTTAAATTTGTCTAGGAATGAGGTGCTCTTGGCTCGACATTGTTTGTTCTGTTACACTTGAACCCTTCATTTTTTGTCGGGTTGTAATGTAAATAGTCCATGATGGAGCTCGAACAGAAAGTATTAATTCATTTCTCAGGGGCAAGGATCTAGGGTTAATGCCAATCAACTGGAACAACTTCGTAAATATATGGAAAATTGAAAGGATCCAATTCGAGCAAGTTTCCAATTCAAAAGCAAAACTTGTTGAAATTGATCCAAAATTTTCGATTCAACGTGTATCATGCTAGAATCAACCATCCATAGGATTCTTTGATAGAAAGAAATCAAAAAGGGTATGTTGCTACCACTTTGAAAGGATTAAGAAGCACCGAAGTAATGTCTAAACCCAATGATTAAAAATAAGAATAAAGGGTTTAAAAACAAGGAAACACCCTTTGTAATTGTTAATTCTCTCGATAGTCTCAATAACTGGATCCGACTAAAGAATCCAAATAGAATTTGAAATAGTTTAACCGGGATAAACGAAAGGGAGTAAAGACTACTCAATAAATGAAATTGACTAAAGATTTTCCTTTGAGCTATTTAAGAGTTATCCGATTTGAGTTATGAGTACGAACTGTTTCTTTTTCATTTTTCAAGAAGAAAAAGACTGAAATCATAGTCTAATTGATATTCATTTTATAGGTCCATTTGTCATTTAATTTATTATTTATTAGAATTAGATACATAGGCAAAACTTCGAATTAAATCATTTTTTCTCGAGCCGTACGAGGAGAAAACTTCCTATACGGTTCCAGGGGGGGTATTGTTCATCTATATCTATCCCAATGAGCCGTCTATCGAA